ATGAGTTTCAAACTTTCATTTTGATTTAATTAATATATTAATTAATATAATAAGTTTTATCTTTTCTCCTACCTTCAGAAAAAAAGGCATGTCCACTGTTATTAGATATTCAAATTTTCTGAAAGGTAACTATCCCGCTTTCATATAAAAATTTATATAGAATCTTTGAAAAAGACTTTTTCATACTTCATAAAAAAGAAAAAGACTTACTGTCTTTAGGATCTGATGCTACACCGCTGCTCAATACCTTAGGGGATCCACTCTATTACATAAGTAAATTCCTAAGATTTATCTCATATTATGATATAAATAAACAGCTCTTGTTGTATCGGTCCAAAACCTTTCCAATTGATCTTTACGGTGCTTCCTCTATCAATTAAATCTTTTTTTATCCATAGAAAAGTATTTAGGCATATCTAGTCTTCATCGATCGATGAAGTTTATTTATTTGCTACAGCTGCTAAAAAATCGTTTTGGACGATGCTTATGTAGAAAGCCCTTTTTTTGTGTTTCTAGTATTTCATTGACTAGCTGTTCGTTCTTTTTTTCTATAGTGGAGATAGTCGCACGTAATGACAGATCACAGCCATATTATTAAAAGCTTGTGGTAAAAAGGGGTTTCGTTCTAATGCCCGAAAATAATATTCTAAAGCTTTGGTATGTTCCCCATTACTTGTGTGGATAAGGCCTATATTATAGAGTATATAACTTCGATCATAGGGGTCAATTTCTAGTCGCATAGCTTCATAATAATTCTGTAATGCTTCCGCATAATTTCCTTCAGATTGAGCCGACATCCGTTACGGTCGTCATTCGCTTTAACGAATTCTCCGTTTCAGAACCGTATGTGAGATTTTCATCTCATACGGCTCCTCCTTTAGGTGCATAATGAAAATAATATATGGAAAAATGTGATGTCATTATGAACTAAGCGGGGCTAATGTTTTTACAAGAAATCCCTAGCCAACCTTCTTGCAAAAGATCTTTTCTTACTACCAAGTGGGTTCATGCTAGATAAAAATAAAAAAGGAAACTCTAAAAATTTCTTTGTTCTCAACGCCCCTAAATTTCCAGGAATGAGTCACTTCAACAGTCTTCAATGGTTATACGGGTATCCAAAGTACGAACGAGATGGATGTTTATTGTTCCAACCATTTTAATTAGTCCCAATCCCAAAGAAGAAGAAGAAAGAAAGGGAATCATTTTGAAGAAAGTTTTCGTGTTGTTGATTTCTCGGCGTAGTGCTTCTTCCCCTATGCCTCCTATTCGTATATTGTATTAGTGTAGTAGGATTGATCTGTAATACGGGAACCATAGGTAAAAACCTTTTGCTCAATACGATAATTCACAATTGAAGCATCTAAGGCTGCATTAATCGTGGATACATGACAGAAGGGATTGTTTTTTTTATATTATAAACTTCACCTTCAAAAGCGTAGATTTTTTTTTTCAATACTCGTTTTTCTTTCTATTCCAAATCGGCGAGAAATAAAAAAAATAATGATAATCAAATCGCACCATCTCTGTAATAAGTAAATGCCTCTTTTTCTCCGGAAGTTGTCGGAATGACTCGTAATAAGATATCGGCTACAATTGTAAAGGTTTTATCAATAAAATTTCCATTTATACGCGATCTTGGCATAGGTAGTCATCCATTCTCTAACTCTTTTGATTTCCTTTACCTTTTCTTTTGTGAGAAAATTTTCTCACAAACAAAGGAATTGTATAGTACGAACTAACATAAAAGCGGACTCATTAAAAAAAACCTTATATCTACTTCCAATTTTTCCGGTCAAAAAAGATATCTATTAACCATAATCTAAAAAACGATGAATAACTCGCTATTCACCCAGATACTCAGTCATAATCCTGATGTCGGAGAGATGGCCGAGTGGTTGAAGGCGTAACATTGGAACTGTTATGTAGACTTTTGTTTACCGAGGGTTCGAATCCCTCTCTTTCCCTACTTTCAACTAATTCACTAATCTTACGTGATTGACCACAATGTATCAAATCCAATAAAAAAGAATCGATATAAAATCTACCTTGTTTTGATTTTGAAATAGATTCTCTATTCCTAATTTCTTTCATATGGAAAATGCTAGGAAGAGCAAACAAGGGATCCAAATCTCCCTACCAACCTATGATACATGAATAGGAAAAAGATTCCTCGATAAAATCCCTTACCTTGTGCCTTTTTATTTTTAATCAAAAAAGAGGGCAAAGGGGGGTTGTCCGAACTCTTGTTTTTAGTAATTTTTTTTACTTAAGTTAGGTTTATTTAAGTCTGTCGAGAGTAATATTCTACGACAAGCAATTCATTTATTTTCAAACCGACGCATTTCCTATCTATTATTTGATTAACTAACCCTTCATATTGGAATGTGTGAAGAGTCAGATGGTTTGGCAATTCCTCAGGGGCAGATGAATCAAGAAGATTTTGAACCAAAGTTCTAGAGTTTTGTTCATCCTTCACTGTAATAATATCTCGGGGTTTGCAGCGATAACTTGGTATATCAACTATACGACCATTAACTAAAATATGTCCGTGGTTAACTAATTGGCGCGCTTGAGGAATAGTCAAAGCCATACCCAATCGAAAAAGGATGTTATCCAAACGCATTTCAAGTAATTGTAGTAAAACTTGACCTGTTGACCCCTTGGCTTTTCCGGCGATACGCACATATTTAAGTAATTGGCGTTCTGTAAGACCATAATGAAAACGCAATTTTTGTTTTTCTTCTAAACGAATACGATATTGAGATTTTTTTACGGAGCGTGATTGGTTTCTAAGATCGCTTCCTGCCTTAGGCCTTTTACTAGTTAGTCCCGGTAAAGCCCCCAAACGGCGTATTTTTTTAAAACGAGGCCCTCGGTAACGTGACATAAAGACTCCTTTTTTTATTGAACTTCTACAAAACTAAATAAAATTAAAACTGAACTAAATGATAATGATAAATGACGTGAAATACACTCCAATAAACTATTGGAATACGGAATACAAAGAGTAAGAAGATATATTCTCTCAATATACAGATTTTTTTTATTGTATATACAATATATATAAATCAAATAAATCACAAAAATTTTCCTTTATTTTCTTGATTTATTTTGCAAAGATTGAACTCGTTTATCCAATATATATATTCCTATATGGAAGTTTATATGACATAATATAAATGGAGTGGTAACTCTTGGAAAAAGGTGAAAGAAGTCTTTTCAATCTTCTTTGATTTTGAAAGTACATTAAAAATCATGTAAAAAAACGAAAAAATAGGGAAAAGCCGGCTATCGGAATCGAACCGATGACCATCGCATTACAAATGCGATGCTCTAACCTCTGAGCTAAGCGGGCTCAAATAAAATAGCGGATGCATACAAATTCACTAAACTACTAGATCATATCAATTAACTATTCTATTCTATATAATATTTTTCCTTATCTATTTATAATTAATCATATTCTAGATATTCTAGAACAGAATATAGCTCAAATAAATAGTGACTATCATTAAATAAATAAAACATAACCTTAATTAATAGAATATAGCAGTATATTGACTTTATAATTTTGATTTCATTAGTTTCTAAATAAGAAAATCTTAATTAGATCAGAAATCTTTTTTTTTTTAGTTAAATTATATCTGATTTGAAATTCTTGTTTTTTTGTTCTAACCTCATACTATTATTATTATTTTATACTTTTTTTTCTTTTTATTTTATTTCTATTCTTAGTATAGAATTATTAGAATTTCAAATCTACCAAGTAGACTTCTCATTTTTTTCCATTGCACATTGTACAATTCTAAGTTTCAATAATAATCATAAATTTCTTTTCATGAAAGGAAAAAAAAAAAAGAATCGACCGTTCGACTATTTCTTAAACTTTAAGACAAAGATGAGAAAAGGAAGAACATATATATGTTATGTAATATATAACCATATTGAATTGCAAATACAAAAATGATAGAATCTTTGTTGATTAGACTAAATCAATATGGATGAGGCTCAAAAAAATGAAAGAAGATAACAAAGACATAAAATAAGTATCTATAATGTAATGAATCCCAAGGTTTCGGCATAAGAAAAAATGGAAAGACATCATAATGAGATCCTAATAAAAAAGGGGATATGGCGGAATTGGTAGACGCTACGGACTTAATTGGATTGAGCCTTGGTATGGAAACCTACTAAGTGATAACTTTCAAATTCAGAGAAACCCTGGAATTAACAATGGGCAATCCTGAGCCAAATCCTGGTTTACGCGAACAAACCGGAATTTAGAAAGCGAGAAAAAAGGGATAGGTGCAGAGACTCAATGGAAGCTGTTCTAACAAATGGAGTTCACTACCGTATAAAGGAATCCTTCGATCGAAACTTCAAATCAAAAAGGATGAAGGAGAAAAACCTATATTGTCTAAATATAGGTAAGACAAAACGATTTCAAAAATGACGACCTGAATCTCGATTTCTATTTTTTTATAAACAAAATCGAAATGTTGTGAATCAATTCGAAGTTTCAGAAATAATATTCATTGATCAAATGATTCACTTCATAGTCTGATAGTTCCTTGGTGGAACTTATTAATCGGACGAGAATAAAGATAGAGTCCCATTTTACATGTCAATACTGACAACAATGAAATTTATAGTAAGATGAAAATCCGTTGACTTTTAAAATCGTGAGGGTTCAAGTCCCTCTATCCCCAAAAAGGTTGACACCTTACCTTTTTTTCGTTATTATAGAGTTGAATAATTTCGAATCTATATCATTTTTCCTTTTCAAACTTAGATAGTCTTCTTTTATTTAGAAGATCCAAGAAATTACCGGTCCAAAACTTTTTTAATTTACTACTTTTGAGTTTCTTTTCATTGACATAGAACTAAGTCATATAGTAAAATGATACTTCAGTAGATGATCCTTCGGTAATGGTCGGCATAGCTTAATTGCGGGGGACTGAAAATCCTTATGTCAAATGATAATGATCCTTCAGTAGATGATAGCTCAGTAATGGTGGCCATAGCTCAGTTGGTAGAGCAGAGGACTGAAAATCCTTGTGTCACCATTAGTCAAATGATAATGATCCTTCAGTAGATGATACTTCGGTAGATGATCCTTCAGTAGATGATAGCTCAGTAATGGTGGCCATAGCTCAGTTGGTAGAGCAGAGGACTTGAAATCCTCGTGTCACCATTCGTAAAATGAGGATGATACTTCGGTAGATGATACTTCGGTAGATGATAGCTCAGTAATGGTGAACATAGCTTAGTTGCGGAGGACTTGAAATCCTCGTGTCACCATTCGTAAAATGAGGATGATATTTCGGTAATCGCCGGGATAGCTCAGTTGGTAGAGCAGAGGACTGAAAATCCTCGTGTCACCAGTTCAAATCTGGTTCTTGGCATAGAATTGATTAATTTTGATAAGTTTCTATTCTTCAAATTAAACGTATCTTTAGTAAAAAAAGTGCAATCATCCTTTATCCCCCCTCTTTTTTTGTTCATGTTGTGGATCCAGCCGTTCAAAAAGAATGTATAATACTTGATACATAATACATATTCGAAAGGAAAGGTTAAATGAATTCCGTTCGAAAGAATCAAACAAGTAAAAAAAGGTCTATATCTAGCCGAAATACCCCAAGATTCATTAGATACAATAGAAATAGAATTGTATCCCCCCTTCATTTAGTGCTTTCCGATCTTATTTATTCATTCCCAGTTATGTGACTAAAGTTGACTAAGTTATGTGCGCGATACAAAGTTCATAATGCAGAACTCTTTTTTTTTTAGTTCATCCTATTGGCTCGGCTTTTACGAAATAAAAAAGTATCTTTCAAATTGGAGATCAAGCTATCTATAATAATATGAACGAGACTTCAACTCTTCTGTTTGTTTGATCTAAAAAAGAATAGAATTCAAAATATTCCGTGAAGGTCTGTAGTTGTAGAAGCTAAGGCTCATTTTTTATCATTCAATAAGCATCTTGTATTTCATAAAAATTGGGGGCAATATAATCCTTACGTAAAGGCCACCCTATCCAACTTGCGGGCATTAGGATCCGTTTCAGTCGTGGATGGCTATCATAAGTGATTCCTAACATATCATAAGATTCCCGTTCTTGAAAATCCGTACTTTTCCAAACCCAGAAAACAGATGGAATTCTAGGATTACTCCTGTGAGTAAATACTTTTATGCAGACTTCTTCCGCTTGATTGACACCATATTCTATTCTCGTAAGATGATACACACTGGCTAAGAGGCCACCTGGTGCCACATCATAGGCACATTGCGAACGTAAATAATTGTAACCATATACATATAAAATTACAGCAATAGAATGCCAATCTTCGGGCTTTATTTGTAAAGTCTCTATTCCTTGGTAATCGAAGCCCAACGATCTATGAACCAGCCCGCGTTTGGCTAGCCAAACGGACAAAGTGCCCTGCATCTTTTTTATTTCCCCCACACCTTTTTTATATAAAATAAGTATTTCACATTTACCATTAGTTCTAATTTATGAAGATTTTTTTCTGATTCTCTAAAAGCCTCCCTAATTCACTAATTCGTGGGAAGATACTGGACTTTTGTATTTAAAAAATGTTTCAGTAGAGATCTCTGAAGTAGATGATGGTGGATAGAGTAATTCTTGATCATAATTTCCAGTATGCGGACTGCGTACAACAAAAAACTTGTGATTGGTAGTAAAACACCGATTACCCTGTTGAGGTCTAATTCGATCCTTATAGATTTCTCTAGCTATTTTCTTACGAAGCTTTGTTATAGCGTCTATAACAGCCTCTGGTTTAGGTGGACAACCCGGCAAATAGACATCTACAGGAATTAGCTTATCAACGCCTCGAACAGTACTATAAGAATCGGTACTGAACATCCCCCCTGTAATTGTACACGCTCCCATAGCAATAACATACTTTGGTTCAGGCATTTGTTCATATAATCTCACTAAAGAAGGAGCCATTTTCATTGTTACTGTACCTGCTGTTAAAATAAGGTCCGCCTGTCTAGGACTCGATCTTGGTACTAACCCATAACGATCAAAGTCAAATCGGGAGCCTATTAATGAGGCAAATTCAATGAAACAACAACTAGTACCATAAAGAAGCGGCCATAGGCTGGAAAGTCTTGACCAATTTGAAAGATCATTTAACGTAGTTGAAATAACTGAATTTTTTGTTGTTCGATCAAGTACGGGAAACTTAATGGAATTCATAATTGTTTCAATGGTTTTTTTTTACTTTTTTATTATTATTGTACAAGTATTCGGGAAACGAACTAAGACCATTCCAATGCTCCTTTTCGCCATGCATAAACTAAACCAAGAATTAGGATAAGCACGAAAATAAAAGCTTCTATAAAAGCAGATATCCCCAGTACATCGAAACTCATTGCCCACGGATACAGAAAAACAGTTTCAACATCAAAAACAACAAAAACTAGAGCAAACATATAATAACGGATTCTAAATTGTAACCAAGCATCCCC